AATAATGGGAACAATCAATATTCGCGAAGCACGCATTGTTGTATTAGATCTAAGGGTTCTTTCTTGACCTAACTACCTAACTAGAAGTTATAATATGGAAAGACAAAATGTGGAACCTATAAAGGAAAAGATAATAGGAATTTTTTAGAATCTAATTGAACCAAAATACAGATTTTATTTTTTCGAGTGATCTGATCGTGCGATATCTTTTTTTTTTCTCATTCGAGATACTATGTGAATGAACCTACTATTGAATCTAATGAGTTAAAATTAAAGTAAAAAGTAAAAGAAAAGATTTTATTGTTATAAGGGCACTCTTCGTTCCAAAATATAAAATGTATTCGATACAATTAAAAAAGAAATGATCAAAATAGAAATGATTTTCTAATTTTGTTTCATAGTGACGCAAAGAAAGTTTCATTTTTGAATGAAGTTACACGGCACAGTTCTTATTTTATTATTAGTTTACTCAAGAGTTGCTCAATGAATCTGTTGATTCGGAATCACGGTATGGGTAGATGCCACAGATAATGAATCGATTTCTTTTTATACCTCTGTCACTCTATCTTTGTTAGTGCCGCCTATAATAATTGATTGATGAATCAAAAACTTTCAATTTAACTTATTCTTTCAATTGGTATTTTTGTTTATCCTCGTATCTCGCAAAAATGGAAACTTAGGTAAGTGCTTTATAAACATATGTATAATAAAGAACATATTTCATTTAGCTCCTTCATGCCTACTATAACTAGTTATTTCGGTTTTCTACTAGCGGCTTCAACTATAACCTCAGTCCTATTTATTGGTCTAAGCAAGATACGACTTATTTGAAATTAATCGAATAAACAATTCATAAAGAGAAACCTTTCCGTGAGATTCCATGTATTCTATGAGTTCCTTACCGTGTCAATTGCCAATTCTTGGTCATTGCGATTCATGGGCAATTCGGATTAAGATTTAGGGATAGATATTACCTCTCTTTTCCCCTTTTCAAACAAATTGAAATGAAATGATTGAAGTTTTTCTATTTGGAATCGTCTTAGGTCTAATTCCTATTACTTTGGCTGGATTATTCGTAACTGCATATTTACAATACAGACGTGGTGATCAGTTGGACCTTTGATTAATTAACATCTCTTTTTTTGATTGACCTCCTCTTTTCTTTATTCTTTAATCCACAGGAGGTCAAATTCAGATTGCTGTTCAAGTTAGTGAAGTTAGTTCAGTGTAATTCCAACTAACAAAAACGGAATCACGCTCTGTAGGATTTGAACCTACGACATTGGGTTTTGGAGACCCACGTTCTACCAAACTGAACTAAGAGCGTTTTCTTATCACAATAGATAAGACTATAAAGAAAAGGATTCTTTTTGTAACTCCAACACATCTTGTATGCATATACTATTATAGTATCATAAAATGAAAAATTATGTATATCCAATTTTAATTGATCTCAATTGATTCTTCGTTACTGCTCAGAGGAGAAGTAATAGGTAGGGATGACAGGATTTGAACCCGTGACATTTTGTACCCAAAACAAACGCGCTACCAAGCTGCGCTACATCCCTTTCAATTGGTCTACAGTGTCATTGTAGAGAATACCTGTCTTGTTTTCCACATCCTTATTTCCTCCATTGATATACACAATTTTTCTTCCCATTTCTTCTTTTTTTTTTTATCATATTATTATATATTAACATATAATAATAAAAGACTTATATACATATAAAATATGAAACCCACCCTAAAAATGAAATAAAAAATAAATGAATATTTTTGGGGAATGCTCAGGAGTAAAGAAACTTCTTTTTATGTTTTAAGAAAAAGAAAATCTTATCTAGCGAATCTTCAATTTGAATCGGGAATTCTGTGTACAAATACAAGTGGTCCATATGCATCTGATCATATATGTATTACCATTATGTATTACAATAAATAAGGAGGATTTTAAATGCGAGATCTAAAAACATATCTTTCCACGGCACCGGTACTAAGTACTATATGGTTCGGGTCCTTAGCAGGTCTATTGATAGAGATTAATCGTTTATTCCCGGATGCGTTGACATTCCCTTTTTTTAATTAACATGAGAAGGGGTGAAGAATATTAGAGATACAATCAAATATCTGTGACTAATTCCTTTCCCCCTCCTCTTTTTTTCTCTTTTTTAGAATTTTATAAGGGAGGAGTAAGAGAAAGAATAAAAGTGGATTTAACCTCAGCGAAACTCGGGTTCAGACTCGAATCAAATTAAGAATAGAGGGAAAACGTAAATGTAAATGTTGGTCTAGTGCAAGAGTATCATACAAGATCCTTAAATTAAATACTGTACTGCGATTAGAAATATAGTTATAGTTAGAAATCATTGTATTACTTATTATTTACTATTACTCTATTGATATTGATTACAACGAAATCCTTCATATCATAATTGGATTTTGAGTTAGCAACTTCTATTTTTTTTCCTTACTTTCTTCGGATCGAAAATAGAAGACTTGAATGAATAAAAAAAAAACAAAGGAGGTTCATGGCCAAGAGTAAAGATGCCCGAATAAGGGTTCTTTTGGAATGTACTAATTGTGTACGAGGCGGTGTTAATAAGGGATCAACAGGCATTTCCAGATATATTACTGAAAAAAATCGACACAATACGCCCGGTCGATTGGAATTGCAAAAATTCTGTCCCTATTGTTATAAACATACGATTCATGGGGAGATAAAAAAATAGATCGAACCGAGGGCCTGTGTGTCACCCTTCCAAGGAACAGTAAAAATAATATAGTAAAATAATATAGTATATAATATTATATAATATATATAACATATATTTAAATAGAAATAAACCAAATCCTATTTCTGAATTCTAATTCATTTTTGATCCGAACGAAATAGGATTTTCGGGATAAGGAATAAACAAACCATGGATAAATCCAAGCGACCTTTTCTTAAATCCAAGCGATCTTTTCGTAGGCGTTTGCCCCCGATCCAATCGGGGGATCGAATTGATTATAGAAACATGAGTTTAATTAGTCGATTTATTAGTGAACAAGGAAAAATATTATCTAGACGAGTGAATAGATTGACTTTGAAACAACAACGATTAATTACTATTGCTATAAAACAAGCTCGTATTTTATCTTCGTTACCTTTTCTTAATAATGAGAAACAATTTGAAAGAACCGAGTCGACCGCTAGAACTACTGGTCTTAGAACCAGAAATAAATAGGCTTACTCTTCAATTGAATCGAAATTCCAATTCGAACTCAAACGCGGATTTGATGTTTTGTTCGAAAAATCTAAGAATCGAGATTTGATTGTTGTGTTGTAAGAAACAAAAATAATCGGGGAAGAAGAAGAAATCCTTTTTTTTTTATTGAACATATTCCTTCATTTTGACGACTTTATCATATTTTATCATACTAATTTAGAATCTACCTTCCCGGAGTTCATTCTCCGGGGAACTCCATTTATTTAAATCATTAAATCATTCCGGTGAATTCTTTACAATCTCTTTATTTTATGATCTCATTGGAAATCATATAAAGACAATTCCTATTGGATATAGCTATTTGTGCAAGTATTTTACGATTAAGAAGTAACTGCCTCTTGTACAGATCGTGTATAAATCTACTATAACTATAGGATGCCCCATTCTCGTGAATTACTGCATTTATCCGAGTGATCCACAAACGACGAAAATCTCTCTTTTGCCGATCTCTATCCCGATGAGTCGAAACCAAAGCTCTGATTTTCTGTTGAGTAATAGTTCGAGTAAGTCTTGAATGGGCTCCTCGAAAGCTTGATGTAAATAAACGAATTTTTGTTCTACGTCTACGAGCTATATATCCTCGTCTAGTTCTGGTCATTGAATAAATGAAACTTTGATGAATAACTAATTGATTTCCTTTCTTTCAGTTATCCTTGTACCCTTTCCTGGTCTATTAATAACAAAGCGGATTCTTCCAATGTATAAAATAAAAATTCCAATGGCTTTTGCTACTATAACCTTCCCGACCACGATTTTTTTTTCTTTTTTCTATGCATTTCACCTCGAAATAAGAAATAGTATTGATACTAGGTATCAAAAACATAGTAAATTAACTAAAAAAGTAGTCAATTTGAAATTAAATGGATAAAGAAATAGTGGGTTCCATCGTTTCTATGGTTACTTCTTAAACGGTGAGGTCCTTTCTATACACCGGAGCTCCTTCCTTCATTTAATAAATCTTATTGGTAACTTGTACAGTTCACACTCTTTGGCTCTACCCATGAATTATCCAGTAATAGGTCTTTCACAATGAGATCTACCTATACAGTAACGGTATTTAATTATGAAGGTTAGCTAAGTAGCTGACCCTGTTAGTCCGTTCTTGCAAGAGTGGGAGCCTAATCTTTCTGCTGATTTTCCCCGCTTAATGGATAACCCTTTTGCCAATGGGGAATTGCTTATTATCTTAAATTTAGGTGATTGTATTTGCACCGACGGAAACCATAAATTTCATACACAATACACAATAGGGGAATATGATAGATCTTTTTTTTTTTTAGTTTAGATAGTGAATGGAGTTCTTCCATTCTATTCACTGGTACTGATCATTGATACTGGAAAAGTTGTTTTTCGTCCCAGTCCATGATCTGAACGAGTCGCACATACACCCTAGTACATGTTCCTCGGCGCTGAGGACACCCCCGAAGAGCGGGGGATTTCGTGACATTTCTGATTGGCTGTCTTGTGTTTCTAATAAGTTGTTTAATAGTTGGCATGCTGAATCATATACATAATGTACTGGTTTAGATCGATCCTAACCGGATGATTATGAATTACCCCCATTTTATTTAATTTAATGAAAATGAAACCCGGTAAGAAGATCTCAAATCACGGATTTGCACGAAATCCTTTCTTTTTTCATTGAACCGCTACAAGATCAACAATTCCATGAGTTTGGGCTTCTGTTGCTGACATAAAAACATCCCTTTCCAGGTCTTCGGATACAACCCATAAGGGTTTGCCCGTTCTTTGTACATAAACCTTTGTGATGATTTCGCGCAGTTTCAGTAGTTCTTCCGCTTCCATGACAAATTCTCCGGCTTGTGCCTCATAAAAAGCGGCAGCCGGTTGATGGATCATTACCCTGATGATATAACATAATAAATGATTTCTCTATCTCGTATGATGAGTCGAAGAGAAGAGATAAAGAATAACAAGAAAAAAAGATAGAATTGAACAACCGTACAGGCATCTTTTGCGAATTGCATACGGCTCTACAATGGAATTGACTTTTACCTGCCATCGAAAAATGTAGGATCTGTCAGATCCAGATCGGTAAATGATCCAATTACCACCCTTCCTTTCGGAGAAGTTAAAAAATACTATGATGGCTCCGTTACGTTATATATTTATTTCCTCTATGATTCAGCAATCCCAAAGTTTCTTTTTGATCTGATCAAATAAAATAAGAACCAAATAAGATTATTTTTTATTTTCGTATCCTTTCATAACATAAAGATTGTTAAGAGCCTTCTGGTGTGAAAACAAAAAGTTTGTGACGCTGAAACGGACCCCCGATAGATAAGATAAAATCGGAAATACCCTTTATCTCATACTTCTCTTTCGATACATAATCTAATGTTTTGAAAAAAAAAACAATAAAGAATTTTCTCATATCGAATTCGAAGTGCCATGCTATTATTACTTAATATTCATATTTCATATGGCGAAGGCATAGTCTGCTTTTTTCTATCAAATAAAAAACTCATTGGCGCCAAGCGTGAGGGAATGCTAGACGTTTGGTAATTGTTCCTCCGACCAGGATAAAAGATCCCATTGAAGCGGCTAATCCCAGGCATATTGTATGTACCTCTGGTGGCACAAATTGCATAGTATCATAAATAGCTATTCCGGGTAGTACCCATCCGCCAGGAGAATTTATAAAAAAATACAGATCTTTGTTTTCATCCTCTATACTGAGATATATCATAAGACCAATAAGTTGATTCGAGATCTCGCTCTCAACCTCTTGGCCTAAAAAAAGTAATCTTTCTCGATAAAGTCGGTTGATTAGGATAAAATTGTATCCCTCAGGAACCGTACATGCACCTTTTGATGCATACGGTTCTAAAAAAAATCGCGAAAAAGAATCAATGTGTAGATTCCAGCCCTCTTTTTTTTCATAGCAAGCTCTTTCTAAAACGAGGGGGCTTTTTCTTCGATTTTTCAAGAAAGATGAGTTTTGACCCTTCCATATAATATATATAAATATATATAAAATAAAAAAAAAAAAGAATTCATTAAACTTATCGAACTAACTTATCATTGATGTATTGTCTCATCGAGATCCGATCCAAATCACGATGTCATTTTCTTGTTTCTAAATGGGCCTTCTTAATTTTTTTAGGTTTATGCTCTACTCCGGGTAAAGATCCGATCGACTTCGATTTGCACATATAGGACAAATGCCCCCAATACCACTTCTTTTTACTACAACTTCCTTTTTTTATTTATTTCATGTCTTCACCAAATATTCGACGTATTCATCCTATTACTCGATTGATTAACAGTTTGAGATCACTCCTATTTCTATTTATAAATAAAATCATTTATGATACAATATAGTAATCATATATTACCAATTGGGTTTTTTATAAACGGAGCCTGTATACTTCATTTTATTGATCCAACTAAGCCAACCATAAATTATTTGATAATATTAATCTGGATCCCCCCAAAAATAAAATGGATCTAATTGAACTTCACGCTCCAAATTGTTGATGATTCAATCAATCTTTCTTGGGCGAAACAGAGGATATCTCGATCGAGGGAGAGAACGGGAAAATACCATATGACCCAATATATCTGACAAGCCGCACTATACGTCAATCCAAGATATATCGTCCTCTCCAGGATTTCGAAAAGGCACTTTTGGAACACCAATAGGCATAAAAAAACAGAAAAAAGAATTTAGTACTTTATTTCACTTTGGTATGGAAACGTAACAATGAGTTTATTGTCTTCATAATATTGGCCTTCATCATATTTTATCCTTAGATTGGATAAGTTCATAAAAGAAGACAGAATGAATAAAGGAAAATTTTTACGAATAGGGCCTTCGAATGATGAACAAGTATGGGTGCATTCACTCATAGAAAATGGGATCAACCCCCATTGCGTATTGGTACTTATTGGGTATAGAATAGATCTGTTTATCTTTGTTCCTACGAACAGAATTGTTCCATTAGTACCAACAGAATAGAACAAATACAAATATTAACATTAACCCTTGCTTCGAGATAATCCACTGAAAAGAGAATATCAATAGCATAGTTTTTTCTAATGCAATAAAGTTACATAGTGTCTATTTTTCTTTGATAAAGAGGTATTTCCATGGGTTTGCCTTGGTATCGTGTTCATACTGTCGTATTGAATGATCCCGGTCGATTGATTTCTGTCCATATAATGCATACAGCTCTGGTTGCTGGTTGGGCCGGTTCGATGGCTCTATATG